AGAAAATTATGCAGATAAGTGGAAAGGTGAAAGAAAGAGAGAAAAAAAAATATCAATGCTATCTGATTCCAATATGTAAGGTCTATGAGTCAAAAGCTAATGTAGTAAAGCATCAATACTAATTGATCTATAATTAAACTAATCCGTTCATAAAACAAAAAATCAAGAGCCTCGAGTCAATACAGACTAAGAAGATTGACTCAAGAACAAATTTCATTAGAGGCTCCATTGTAATGTAAAATTAAGACCTAACCATTAATGGAGAAGCGATGGGAACGACGGAACCTGTAAATACATAAGATTTTATTGAAAATAAATCTTAATGATTTATTGGGAGGATAGCGAAAGGAACCAGAAAACAATCCATTTATTCTGAGAGATCATGGGTTACCTCTACAAATAAAATAAATATTCAAGGAATAAATATAAAAGAGAAAATATTCGCCCGCGAAACTTTTTATATTATTTTTGATTGCTAAATTTTAGCAATCTGATATCCTAATTATTTTATAAAAATAAAAAAAAAATTGTTATAACCTTATAACAAAACAACAAAAATAAGATTATCTAAAATAAAATAGAAAAGATTATCTATAACTAGAATAGAAAAATAAAAAAACACATAGTTATAGTTAAAATAAAAATATATAATATATAAAATAAAAATATATAATATATAAAATATATATATACTCTATACAAATTTCTATTCTAATACGAATAAATAAATTACTAATAAATTAAATAAATAGATCTAATATCTAATAACTAAGCTAATAACTTAATAACTAATAAATAGATTAAAATAAATTAAAATAAATTAACTGAAATCTCAAAGAATCCTATGATTTAGTATATTATTTTATTCGTCAAAGACATGTATATTTTTTAATCATTTCATTCGCGAGGAGCTGGATGAGAAGAAACTCTCATGTCCGGTTCTGTAGTAGAGATGGAATTGAGAAAGAACCATCAACTATAACCCCAAAAGAACCCGATTCCGTAAACAACATAGAGGAAGAATGAAAGGAATAGCTTTTCGAGGTAATCGTATTTGTTTTGGAAAATATGCTCTTCAGGCACTTGAGCCCGCTTGGATTACATCTAGACAAATAGAAGCAGGACGACGAGCAATGACACGAAATGCACGCCGCGGTGGAAAAATATGGGTACGTATATTTCCCGACAAACCCATTACTTTAAGACCTACGGAAACACGTATGGGTTCGGGGAAAGGATCTCCCGAATATTGGGTAGCTGTCGTTAAACCAGGTAGAATACTTTATGAAATGGGCGGAGTAGCAGAAAATATAGCGATAAGGGCTATTTCAATAGCAGCATCAAAAATGCCTATACGAACTCAATTCATTATTTCGGGATAGAAATATAGAACCAAAGGAAAAAGACCTTTTGGATACTAAAATAAAAAAAATCGCAAGTTTCTTTTTTTTTTGTTTTGGACAAACAATATATCTTTTTTTCCTTTGCATTTAAATAACAGATTAAAAAAAAAAAAAAACGATATGATCCAATCTCAGACCCATTTGAATGTAGCAGATAACAGCGGAGCCCGAAAATTGATGTGTATTCGAATCATAGGGACTAGTAATCGCCGATATGCTCATATTGGTGACGTTATTGTTGCTGTGATCAAGGAAGCAGCACCCAATTCACCTCTAGAAAAATCAGAAGTAATCAGAGCTGTAATTGTACGTACTTGTAAAGAACTTAAACGTGATAACGGTATGATAATACGATATGATGACAATGCTGCAGTTGTCATTGATCAAGAAGGAAATCCCAAGGGAACTCGAATTTTTGGTGCAATTGCTCGGGAATTGAGACAGTTAAATTTTACTAAAATAGTTTCATTAGCGCCTGAAGTATTATAAGAGAAAAAATTATAAGATATAAGATGATATATAACATTTAAGATTAAGCTGAGACCATACATAATATAATATAGTTATAGTATTTGAATAAAAATGAAATAGAATTAAAATAAATTACTAAATTAAAAATAAATTAATTAGTAAATTGTGTTTCACGCATATACCTTTAATAAATAAAATAAATAATAAAATTTTAATTTAATAAAATAATTAATTCATAAAAAAAAAAGAAAAAAAGAATATGTTGATTATATCCAAACTAGAAAGAAATAATAATTTTAGTTTATCATGGGTAGGGATCCTATTGCTGACATAATAACCTCTATACGAAATGCGGACATGAATAGAAAAGGAACCATTCGAATAGCAGCTACTAACATCACCGAAAACATTATTAAAATACTTTTACAAGAAGGTTTTATTGAAAATGTCAGGAAACATCAGGAAGGCAACAAAAAATTTTTGGTTTTAACCCTACGACATAGAAGGAAGAAGAAAGGACCATATAGAACTAATCTAAATTTAAAACGAATCAGCCGACCTGGTCTACGAATCTATTCTAACTATCAAAAAATTCCTAGAATTTTGGGCGGCATGGGCATTGTAATTCTTTCTACTTCTCGGGGTATAATGACTGACCGGGAAGCTCGACTAGAAAGAATCGGTGGAGAAATCTTGTGTTATATCTGGTAATCTTTCTGACATCCGAATTCTAGCCAGACTTCCTATTTATTAAAAAAAAAAATAAAAAGGAATAGGTTTCTAATACCATTCCTCTTCCATTAGTTAATACTTCAAGAGGATTTGCAAAAGTTTAATTACTGAATCCGTTTTTCAATAAGATGCTCCAAGTTCGTTTAGATAATGAAGATCCGGTTTTTTTAGGTTATGTTTTAGGAAAGATCCAATATAGTTTTGTTTTATACGTATACTACCATCGTATACTACCACGAGATAGTATCAAAATGGAAGTAAGTACTTATAATTTGATCAGAACACGTCTAATTTATAGACTCTGTAACAAAGATTTGAATGATTAGACAGTTTTTTGTTTCAACTTTAAAATTCCTTTTGCCTTTCGTAGGGATACAATTCAAGATTTCAAAATTTAAAGAAACTTAGTTTATTAGTTTAAAAGTATGTATATTCAAAAATTAAGGGATGACAAATATGAAAATAAGAGCTTCTGTTCGTAAAATTTGTGAAAAATGTCGACTGATACGTAGACGGGGACGAATTATAGTAATTTGCTTCAACCCGAGACATAAACAAAGACAAGGATAATCTTTCTAGGCGAGAACGGATCCGATGTAAAAATAAAGGATCCATTTTAACATAAAATGGATATATCCATAGACCTCTGACTTATATTTATGAGATGATAAAATATGGCAAAACCTTTACCACGAATTGGTTCACGCAAAACTGGACGTATTGGTTCACGTAAGAATGTACGTAAAATACCAAAAGGAGTTATTCATGTTCAAGCAAGTTTCAACAATACTATTGTGACCGTTACAGATGTACGGGGGCGAGTAATTTCTTGGTCCTCCGCTGGCACTTGTGGATTCAAAGGCACAAGAAGAGGAACGCCATTTGCTGCTCAAACCGCAGCAGGAAATGCTATTAGGACAGTAGTGGATCAAGGCATGCAACGAGCAGAAGTCATGATAAAGGGTCCCGGTCTCGGACGAGATGCAGCATTAAGAGCTATTCGCAGAAGTGGTATACTATTAACTTTCGTCCGGGATGTAACCCCTATGCCACATAATGGCTGCAGACCTCCTAAAAAAAGGCGCGTGTAAAAATAAATAGCGAAGAGATTTCAAGAGAAATAAATAATTTAATGAATTCACAATAACAATATTATTATGGTTCGAGAGAAAGTAACAATATCTACTCGGACACTGCAGTGGAAATGTGTTGAATCAAGAAACGACACTAAGCGTCTTCATTACGGACGCTTTATTCTGTCTCCACTTATGAAAGGCCAAGCCGACACAATAGGCATTGCGATACGAAGAGCTTTACTTGGAGAAATAGAAGGAACCTGTATCACACGTGCAAAATTTGAGAAAATACCACACGAATTTTCTACTATAGCAGGTATTCAAGAATCAATACATGAAATTTTAATGAATTTGAAAGAAATTGTATTGAGAAGCAATTTGTATGGAACTTGTGACGCGGCTATTTGTGTCAAGGGTCCTGGATATGTAACTGCTCAAGACATCATCGTACCGCCTTTTGTGGAAATCATTGATAATACACAGCATATCGCTAGCCTAACAGAACCAATTGATTTGTGTATTGGATTACAAATCGAGAGGAATCGCGGCTATCGTATAAAACCGACAAATAACTTTCAAGACGGAAGTTATCCTCTAGATGCTGTATTCATGCCGGTCCGAAATGCGAATCATAGCGTTCATTCTTATGGAAATGGGAATGAAAAGCAAGAGATACTTTTTCTCGAAATATGGACAAACGGAAGTTTAACTCCTAAAGAAGCACTTCATGAAGCCTCCCGGAATTTGATTAATTTATTTATTCCTTTTCTACATGCAGAAGAACAAAACTTACATTTAGAAATAGAAAAAAATCAACACAAGGTTCCTCTTACTTTACCCCTTTTTACTTTTCATGATAGATTGACTAAATTAAGAACAAATAAAAAAGAAATAGCATTGAAATACATTTTTATTGACCAATCAGAATTGACTCCCAAGATCTATAATTGCCTCAAAAGGTCCAATATACATACATTATCGGACCTTTTGAATAAGAGTCAAGAAGATCTTATGCAAATTGAACATTTTCACATAGACGATGTAAACCATATATTGGGTATTTTAGAAATAGAAAAACATTTCGCAACGGATTTACCAAAGAATAAAATCTAAATCCAATGGATTTAGATTCATTTTCATCTTTTTTTTTCTAAAAAAGATGAAAATGAATTTTTAATCTTTAGCACAATTCATATATTCGCAAAATATATCAAAATTTTAATTGAATAGATATTATCTAGGGAGAATTCACTTTGACGCGACTATTCCCTAGATATACACATCATGATATTTTATTTTACAATTGAATCAATTTGAA